CCCATTGGTAGGTTTTACTGCTATAGAGCTCTAACAGCTTTCCTTCTTGCTTAGCGCATATATCGTTCGTATCCTAACTAGCTTTATTGCGAGACTATAGCATCTTGAACTAATAATGCATCTAAAGCAGAAACTGCTAATAAAGAATACAAGTCTGCAGGACTGCTCCCTATCGATCGTATCCCTCTCATCGTCTCTAGGAGAGACTTCATCTTTCAGAACCTGTAAGTCGAGATACTACGTAACCTATATACGGTATACGAACGATAGAAGCTAGCAAGTGAGTATATCGAGTACTGCCTTAAGTAAGCGGGTAGTACGATGGTATACGAATAACTGGCCTTAAAGCACTTGACTAACTCTGCTTTCGGCATCTCTTCTGGGTCAATTCAAGTTTAGCTTGCTACTATGGTAGTTTACTTGCTTGCATCACACATAAGAAAGACACAACTACAGCGTAGCTAAAGCGTTATCTGCCAGGCAATAGATATGCCATTTAGCGACTTTCCAGAATGCAAGCTATAACAATAACGAATGTCTTGCATAGTAGCATATATAAGCTATATAGAGTTGCTAGCTATACTTGTATATAGACTAGATAGCTACTTTACAAGAATAGCTACTTTAGTATATAGCAATATAGGCTCTACTACTCTATAAGCTAACTATAGACTCTTACGAGGTATGCTCTCAAAGCGAGTGAGTATACAAACGATAGATATAATGCTCAATTATAGCCATATAATGTTAATGTATTTGATTCAAAGCCAGACTAGTCAGTAAGTAAAGCTCTTCCATTAAGACCCCGCTTGAGGAAGCAACCAAGCTTTCTCCTCTAGTCTCTTGCCTCGTCAGCAAGCTCTTCTATTCTCGTCTCCTTGCCTAGTCCGAAAGCCGTAGCCATCTCAGACTTTTCTTTTGTCGAGTGAAGTCCTGGAGTTACTGCCTCCCTCCTTTTGCTTTTTGAAACCCTTAGTCTATATGTCTATATTGCAACACTATTTTTGTTAGATGCCCCACTACAGTAAAGTCGTCTTTGCCCCGGGTTCAAGGGGCGCTTCATATTTGGATATAGCAAATTTCTGGCTAAATGGACGGTTTCGTGTGTCGGGGTTAAGCATTTACAAGAATAGCCGGGTAATGAGATAGACACTCTTTCAGGCGGCATTGAATGCGCATATGATAAGAACAAGACGGATGAACTTCACCCCTGAAATCATTTCCTGCGCCCACGTGTAACGGTAGGCAGGAATGCTAATTAGTTTGGGGGGTTCGCTAGCTCGGATAGGACAGTCTTTCTGAAGGGGGGAGGAAGCTTGAGTCTTTTTTACATCGTAAGAAAATCAGTCTGTAAGGAAGCTTTAGTTCCACTTCTCTTGAAGCGTAATACTCTTCTTGCCTATCCCCGGGAGCTTGATTTCACACTAACAGGTTTGAAGGAAATTTCATTAACTAACCCTTTCTTACACTCACTACTTCATCACCTGCGGACGGATACAGCGCTTACTTGATTGGCTCAAAACCTTACCTTGGAATTTTGCCTTAAAATATATATTTCGTAGCAGGATTAGAAGAGGGTGTCACCCGAACATTCATCTTATTTATTCACCCCAAGCCGGTTCATCTTTGCTTCCTTGCATGCCGCTTTGTTAACAACCGGCGAGACTCTCCTTCTCAAGCCAACCCCAGGCCGGGACGATACTTTCTTTGAGCTACTGGGGTGCTACTTTCTACCCTAGATCTTCTCATTGCGTTCAAAGGAATGCCCCTCTACAACCGCCTAGAATTCGTGAAAAAAAATGACTTTATTCGCTTATCCTGTTTGCGTTCTACTCCAACTTTCCAGGCTAACTACTAAGCTTTCCAGGTTCGCTACTATAGTTGAACTCGGGTTTCCCTACAAAGTCTTTCTTAATTGGCCCTTACCTGCCCTGCCCGTACTATAAACTAGATTGAGCACCAGAACCGAACTAAGGCTCGTTCCATTATAAATTTATCCTAAAGCTTGAAAGCAATGCTGATTAGCACAGAAAGCCAGGCAGGAAGTATTTTCTTTGAAGAATTGAACAAAACTCCAATTGATGTAAATCATTAAAACGTTTCTTGAATGAAAAATAGTAACTAAGGCAGGTTCAAAGCCATATTATAGATAGGATAAACCCATTACATTCGGGTTTTCTATTATAAAATTCCTTATACCCGCTGAGGTCTGTAAGCCTAACTTCATATGGATTAGTAAGGATCAACTGGGAAAAAACTCAACGTTGCGAGCTCCAAAAGTGATCCTGGAAGGCCCACGGGTAAGCATTCGAAGTCGTGATTGGCAGAGAAATGGCTCGTGCGAGCACAAACCAAAGGAAGGTGCCAAGCCGAAGTGTACAAATCTCATAGGTCAATATCTGCTCAGTCTCTGTTAGCTGCTTCAGTAGGATTCAGGTCTTTTCTTTCTACTTTCTTCGATCAAATCATGGCTCCCGCGTGCTAGGCCATAATTGTATTC